ATGGATTAATGTATAAGAAAGTCAAAATAAATGTTTGTGAACAATGTGGACATTATTTGAAAATGAGTAGTTCAGAGAGAATCGAGCTTTCGATTGATCCGGGTACTTGGAATCCTATGGATGAAGACATGGTCTCGGCGGATCCCATTAAATTTCATTCGAAGGAGGAACCTTATAAAAATCGTATTGACTCTGCTCAAAAAACTACAGGATTGACTGACGCTGTTCAAACTGGTACAGGTCAACTAAACGGTATTCCGGTAGCCCTTGGGGTTATGGATTTTCGGTTTATGGGGGGTAGTATGGGATCCGTAGTAGGCGAAAAAATAACTCGTTTAGTCGAGTATGCTACCAATCAATGTTTACCTCTTATTTTAGTGTGTTCTTCCGGAGGAGCACGAATGCAAGAAGGAAGTTTAAGTTTGATGCAAATGGCTAAAATTTCTTCAGTTTTATGTGATTATCAATCAAGTAAAAAGTTATTCTATATATCAATTCTTACATCTCCTACTACCGGTGGAGTGACAGCTAGTTTTGGTATGTTGGGGGATATCATTATTGCCGAACCCTATGCCTATATTGCATTTGCGGGTAAAAGAGTAATTGAACAAACATTGAAAAAAGCCGTGCCTGAAGGTTCACAAGCGGCTGAATCTTTATTACGTAAGGGCTTATTGGATGCAATTGTACCACGTAATCTTTTAAAAAGTGTTCTGAGCGAGTTATTTCAGCTCCATGCTTTTTTTCCTTTGAACAAAAATTAAATCAAATAGAATGGTTAGTTTATCAGAATTAAACGAAAACCCTGAAAAATAAATTTTTCTTTCAAATCCTTTTTTTATCGATATTCTTGTTTACTACTCAGTAAACCTCTATCAACAAGATTAAAAAAAAATTATTTTTGGAAGTTCAAATTAGACTAGACAAATAAAAAAAAGTTCATTTTCCTCCCTTGCTTGCATATGTATAGATAATTCAAATAGAGATAGAGACAGATCTATAGAGAGTCTTCCATCTTTTTGCATTTCCCAAAAATTCCCTGTTGTTGGATCAGATTCTAATCAATTTTGTAGAAATTTGTAAGGGAATAAAAATTTTTCTTTATTAATGACTATTAGAAGATATAAGACAAAAAGACTATATAAGACAAAAAGAATAATCAATCTAACAAGGGGATTATGATACATCTATTTGATTTTGAAAGATGAATAAGTCCATTTATTTAGTTTGGCGTTTCTTGTACCTATTTTTTGATTCTATTTCTATTAGGTTCTATTCTATATATTTCTATTAGGTTGTATATTAGTATTAGATATATATTTACTTAAAGATACTTAGTATAATTATATAATATATATAATAGAAATAATAAAAATACAAGATATTCTAAGATATCTTTAGAATTCAGAATATAACAATAACAGGTACAAATATTAAATTGAGGTACCCATTTTATGACAACTTTCAATAACTTACCCTCTATTTTTGTGCCTTTAGTAGGCCTAGTCTTTCCGGCAATTGCAATGGCTTCTTTATTTCTTCATATTCAAAAAAATAAGATTTTTTAGATCGGCTGAGACCTAATCGTATTACTCCTTTTTTTATTTTAAAAACTTCGATTCGATAAGACCCATTTGGTAGAATATTGTATAACACATAGATTCCTACAAACATAAATAAAAAAAGCTCTTATGCATGTGTAAACGTAAAAAAATTTGCGCTCTTTTGAAAAAAGGATCATCGTCGGGCCGATGTCTGAAATTCCAGTCAATCTATTTATTTGTATGTATATAACTATAGGGGATCATATAAAGGAAGGAGATGTTATTATTTTAGATATAAACAATTCTATGAATTACTCGGTTCACAACAAAATAGTTGATGAGAGTTACTTTGAAAAAAAAAAGGAAAGTCATATTTTCTCAATTCCAAAAAATTGTATAACTGGATCTAATATATATGAGTTGGCGATCAGAATCTATATGGATAGAATTTATAACGGGGTCTCGAAAAACAAGTAATTTCTGCTGGGCCTTTATCCTATTTTTAGGTTCATTAGGATTCTTGTTGGTTGGAACTTCCAGTTATCTTGGTAGAAATGTTATATCGTTATTTCCGTCCCAGCAAATCATTTTTTTTCCACAAGGGATTGTGATGTCTTTCTATGGGATCGCAGGTCTCTTTATTAGTTGCTATTTGTGGTGCACTATTTTGTGGAATGTGGGTAGTGGTTATGATCTTTTCGACCGAAAAGAAGGAATAGTGCGTATTTTTCGTTGGGGATTTCCTGGAAAAACTCGTCGCATCTTTTTACGATTCTTTATGAAAGATATTCAGTCCATCAGAATAGAAGTTAAAGAGGGTGTTTCTGCTCGGCGTGTCCTTTATATGGAAATTCGAGGTCAAGGGGCTATTCCTTTAATTCGTACTGATGAGAATTTTACTACACGAGAAATTGAGCAAAAAGCTGCTGAATTGGCTTACTTCTTGCGTGTACCAATTGAAGTATTTTGAAATGAATTAATTTGAAAAGACTAAATGCTTTGGCAGTAAGAAGAAAAAACGAAAGAATTTTTTTTTCAATTGAATATTCATCTATTCTTTTATGCTCGTTTTTTTGATATATTTGATAGACAAGAAAAGGAGTTTCTTCGTCTCGAAATTCATATTGATCGAAAAAAGGGGGAATAACATCCTGGAAACCCAATTTTTTCTTGATTCAAGTTGGAAGTGTATTCTGAGTCTAGTTCTGTATTCTTTCTAGATTCAAAGCAAAGACTCAGTATTGAATCAACAGCAAAAGAGAAAATGGATTCATAGGCTCACTATATTCTATTCGAATTAGAATCGAAACTCATGCTCGATAGAAATATTAGATCTAATAGAATCAACAAATGAGGCGGGTTCATTAACAATTCACAGATTCAAAATGGCAAAAAAGAAAGCATTCATTCCTTTTTTTTATTTTACATCTATAGTCTTTTTGCCCTGGTTGATCTCTCTCTGCTGTAATAAAAGTTTGAAAACTTGGATTACTAATTGGTGGAATACTAGACAGTGCGAAACTTTTTTGAATGATATTCAAGAAAAAAGTGTTCTAGAAAAATTCATACAATTAGAGGAACTATTCCAGCTCGATGAAATGATAAAGGAATACCCCGAAACCGATTTACAACAATTTCGTCTAGGAATCCACAAAGAAACGATCCAATTTATCAAGATACACAATGAGTATCGTATCCATACAATCTTGCACTTCTCGACAAATCTAATATCTTTCGTTATTCTAAGTGGTTATTCCTTTTGGGGTAAGGAAAAGCTTTTTATTCTGAATTCTTGGGTTCAAGAATTCCTATATAATTTAAGTGATACAATTAAAGCTTTTTCGATTCTTTTATTAACGGATTTATGTATCGGATTCCATTCGCCTCACGGTTGGGAACTAATGATTGGTTATATTTACAAAGATTTTGGGTTTGGTCATTATGAGCAAATTTTATCTGGTCTAGTTTCTACCTTTCCAGTCATTCTTGATACAATTTTTAAATATTGGATTTTTCGTTATTTAAATCGTGTATCTCCGTCACTTGTAGTGATTTATCATGCAATAAACGACTAAAAAAAGATTCACCGATCCAATTTTCATCTTTCTTATACATCATAACCAAATCAAAGTCGTATTTACTTTACTCTTTTTACCCACGAGGGATTCCTTGTATATTTCAACAAAAAAATTTGATTTTTTTTTCAGTAAATGTAAATAGCAGAATTGTGGCTCGGGAAGTATATTATCGACCTAGCTAACTTTATTGTAGAAATTTTCGGGATAAATGATTGGACCATGCAAACTAGAAATACCTTTTCTTGGATAAGGGAAGAGATTACTCGCTCCATATCTGTCTCACTCATGATATATATAATAACTTGGGCATCCATTTCAAGTGCATATCCGATTTTTGCCCAGCAGAATTATGAAAATCCACGAGAGGCAACTGGGCGTATTGTATGTGCCAACTGCCATTTAGCTAATAAGCCCGTGGATATTGAGGTTCCACAAACGGTACTTCCTGATACTGTATTTGAAGCAGTTGTTAAAATTCCTTATGATATGCAACTAAAACAAGTTCTAGCTAATGGTAAAAAAGGAGCTTTGAATGTGGGAGCTGTTCTTATTTTACCGGAGGGGTTTGAATTAGCCCCCCCCGATCGTATTTCACCCGAGATGAAAGAAAAGATAGGAAATCTGTCTTTTCAGAATTATCGCCCCAATAAAAAAAATATTCTTGTGATAGGTCCTGTTCCTGGTCAAAAATATAGTGAAATAACCTTTCCTATTCTTGCTCCCGACCCTGCTACTAATAAAGATGTTCACTTCTTAAAATATCCTATATACGTAGGTGGAAACAGGGGAAGGGGTCAGATTTATCCTGATGGTAGCAAAAGTAACAATACAGTTTATAATGCTACGGCAGGAGGGATAATAAGCAAAATTTTACGAAAAGAAAAAGGGGGATACGAAATAACCATAGTGGATGCATCGAACGGACGCGAAGTGATTGATATTATCCCTCGAGGCCTAGAACTTCTTGTTTCCGAGGGCGAATCCATTAAACTCGATCAACCATTAACGAGTAATCCTAATGTGGGTGGATTTGGTCAGGGGGATGCGGAAATAGTACTTCAAGATCCATTACGTGTCCAAGGTCTTTTGTTCTTCTTAGGATCGGTTGTTTTGGCACAAATCTTTTTGGTTCTTAAAAAGAAACAGTTTGAGAAGGTTCAATTATCCGAAATGAATTTTTAGATCTGTCTATTTAGCTTTATCAAATTCGTAAAAAAGAACAAAAAAATTATGAAACGCCTTTTGCCTCTCTTTAGATTTGCTATTCTAGATGTCAGGAATTACTTGTATCATAGTCCTAATACTAGTATGTATATTGAGAAGAATTCACTTTACCCCCCTTTATTTATTTTTCAATAAAAATTTGAAAAATGATAAG